GCCTGCCATTACTTCATCAAGACCGTGAATACGAGCAATGCCATCGCCCACTTGAAGTACGGTACCCGTATTTACAATCTTGACTTCTCTATTATATTGTTCAATACGTTCGCGAATAATATTATAAATTTCATCAGCTCGAATGGTTGTCATGAGTCTTTCTTAAATTAAATGAATTCTTTTTTGGAAACAAAAAAAATAATACCTTACCCACAGTAGAAGGCCTAATCGGTTATTTCTTTCATTGCGCCAAACATGCCAATATTAGCATTGATGGTACGTAAATGTAACTCGTTGCTCAAACAACTATTCAGAGTTCCTAGAGCTCCTTGTAGGGCTTGTTGAAAAACCCGCTGGCGTACTTGATTAATCGCCCTTTGTTGTTCAAAATGAATGGTTTCGTTTTTGTAATTTTCTAATTGTTCTAAAGTTTTATAAGTTGAATTAATCAAATTCAATTTATCTCGTTCTATTTCAGAATATCCATTCGCTCGAAACTGATCTGCTTCCATTTCCACTTTCCGTAAGCGAGCCCGGGCTTTTTCTAGCTGTTCAACGGCCCTTTCGCGCAGTTCTTCTGAATTTCGAATAGTATTCACGATTCGCAGTTTTCGATTATCTAATAAATCACTTAATGAAAGTAGATTATCTTTCCATTCATTTCAAAACTTTCATGATCCCTTCCCGAACCAAACTTGAATCTTTCAATTCATTTGGCTCTCACGCTCAATTACTTCCATTTTTTATGGCCAATTTCCATATCTTTTTTGAATGTAATGAACCTATCCTCTACTCTTTTTGTTCATATTCGAACAAAATTGGAAATGAATCAATAATCCAAGCCCAGAATATTTGGAGGACTCTTCTGACCAAACAAAAAATATGTAATTGTCAGCAAAGTTGTTTTTTTTTCAAATCCAAAATTTCTTATTTTATATTTTTTTTATAAATAGGTCATCAACTCAGCATTTGGCATTTAAACACAAATGTAAAAAAAAAGAAAAAAGGATGAACCCCTTTCCAATACCAATAAAGGTTTCGAATCTTTTTATCGATATGAGTGTTATATATCGATAAATTTCTAACTATTCCTTGGAAATGGAAAACCATTTCAGTATTAATATAGTGGTAGAAAGAGTACCATGCTGTGGCTGAACTTCAAACAGTTTAGCTTTAACCATGTTAATAGGTCCACATTATTGGTTGCTAGAGAATCAAAGTATATTTACCAACGAATCACGAAATGCTATGGTTCTTGCATATGATTATATGATTTCTTAATTTATTCAGAAGTAATTCGCGAGATCATGCACCTTTCTTTACTAGTTATACCGAAAAGGGGCGCAGCTGGTTGAATCCAGTCTATTCTTGAAATAAACAACTCGCACACACTCCCTTTCCAAAAAAGATCAATACACCAATCACTACACTGAGATTTATTGGATTTGTTGCTAAAATATCGGTATTAAATCCGAAACTCCCGGCAGATGGCCAACGACCCGGGGAAACGAAAGAATCGGTTACATTTTTCATATGATCTCCTCTTATAGATAGACTAAAAAATCGAACATCATTTTTTGTTGTATTACTTGACCTATTTCCTATTTATAAATTGAAAATAGATTCAAAATCGATTCCATTTCACAATGTATTTTCTTTTTCAATTGAGATTTCCAATAAGAATAAGACTTATTCGAATAGGATTAGGGACCGGGTGGGTTTTCGTGTAAATTGCTAAATACCTCGTTTGTTGCACTATTTCCTAAACAGCTTTCGTTGGACTAAGAAGGGGAAGGAAGAAAGCGAATCGGTAACACTAATTCCTCATCCTCAAATCAGCCCTTCCCCCCGGGTTTTATCAAAGTAATTGTAGGAGCGAAATCTTGGTATAATGCGAAAAGGCAAGCAGGCAAGCGTCAAGTCCAAAGAAAAAAATACGTATTTTTTTTTATTAGAATTAAACAAAAGGATTCGCAAATAAAAGAGCTAATGCTACAACCAATCCATAAATTGTTAAAGCTTCCATAAAAGCCAAACTAAGCAATAAAGTACCTCGTATTTTACCTTCTGCTTCGGGCTGTCTCGCAATACCTTCTACAGCTTGGCCTGCAGCAGTACCTTGACCAACTCCTGGTCCAATAGAAGCAAGCCCTACAGCCAACCCAGCAGCAATAACGGAAGCGGCAGAAATAAGTGGATTCATGATAAGTTCCTCACACAAAAAAAAGAAATGGTTAATGATACAATCAACGAAAAAATTATTACTTAATTATTCCATCGACTAAGATTCAGCCAGTCGAAATCAGTAATAACTCCAAATTAAAATAAAAATATTCCATCAGATCATCAGAATTCTCCTTGTTAGTTCCTATTTGTTGAGTCTTTCCTGAATCTATACAACTTGAGTTTCTCCTTTCCTTCTTTCTAACCATTCGTTGAATTCTTCGGCCCTTTCTTGCTTGATTTTTTTTGTTTATTCATTCAATTAATAATCATGAAT